GTTAATGTAGCTTAATTAATAAAGCAAGGCACTGAAAATGCCAAGATGAATCGTATGATTCCATAAACACAAAGGTTTGGTCCTAGCCTTCCTATTAATTCTTAGTAGACTTACACATGCAAGCCTCCACGCTCCAGTGAGAATGCCCTTAAAATCATTAATGATCCAAAGGAGCAGGTATCAAGCACACTTTTAAGTAGCTCATAACACCTTGCTAAGCCACACCCCCACGGGATACAGCAGTGATAAAAATTAAGCCATAAACGAAAGTTTGACTAAGCCATACTAAATAAGGGTTGGTAAATTTCGTGCCAGCCACCGCGGTCATACGATTAACCCAAATTAATAGGCCCACGGCGTAAAGCGTGTTTAAGATATCTCTACACTAAAGTTAAAAACTAACTAAGCCGTAAAAAGCTACAGTTATCATAAAATAAACCACGAAAGTGACTTTATAATTATCTGACCACACGATAGCTAAGACCCAAACTGGGATTAGATACCCCACTATGCTTAGCCCTAAACATAAATGATTTTTTCAACAAAATAATTCGCCAGAGAACTACTAGCAGCAGCTTAAAACTCAAAGGACTTGGCGGTGCTTTATACCCCTCTAGAGGAGCCTGTTCTATAATCGATAAACCCCGATAAACCTCACCACCTTTTGCTAATCCAGTCTATATACCGCCATCTTCAGCAAACCCTTAAAAGGCAGAATAGAAAGCACAATCATTTTATATAAAAAAGTTAGGTCAAGGTGTAACTTATAAGGTGGAAAGAAATGGGCTACATTTTCTACCCTAAGAACATTTTACGAATGTTTTTATGAAATTAAAAACTGAAGGAGGATTTAGTAGTAAATTAAGAATAGAGAGCTTAATTGAATAGGGCCATGAAGCGCGCACACACCGCCCGTCACCCTCCTCAAGTAATAAAACATAACCATAACTATATTAACTGAATAAAAACACAAGAGGAGACAAGTCGTAACAAGGTAAGCATACCGGAAGGTGTGCTTGGATTAATCAAAGTGTAGCTTAATTAAAGCATCTGGCTTACACCCAGAAGATTTCATTATATATGACCACTTTGAACAAAAGCTAGCCCAACCAACCCCAAAACTAAAGTATCACAAACAAATAAAATAAATCATTTAGTTAAACAATAAAGTATAGGAGATAGAAATTTTAATTGGAGCAATAGAAATAGTACCGTAAGGGAAAGATGAAAGATGTCTTAACAGTATAAAACAGCAAAGATTACCCCTTCTACCTTTTGCATAATGAACTAGCCAGAAACAACTTAACAAAGGGAACTTAAGCTAAGCCCCCCGAAACCAGACGAGCTACCTATGAACAATCTAAAAGGATCAACTCATCTATGTGGCAAAATAGTGAGAAGATTTGTAGGTAGAGGTGAAAAGCCTAACGAGCCTGGTGATAGCTGGTTGCCCATAAACAGAATTTTAGTTCAACTTTAAACTTACCTAAAAAAAATGAAATTCTAATGTAAGTTTAAAATATATTCTAAAAAGGTACAGCTTTTTAGAATAAGGATACAACCTTTATTAGAGAGTATATACCAATGCCACCATAGTTGGCTTAAAAGCAGCCACCAATTGAGAAAGCGTTCGAGCTCAACAAATGATAAGACTTAATCCCAACTATATTACATCAACTCCTAATACACCTCCTGGGCCATTCTATTTAAATATAGAAGCAACAATGCTAGTATGAGTAACAAGAATTATTTTCTCCCTGCATAAGCTTATATCAGAAACGGATACACCACTGATAATTAACAATCCGATAATATTAACCTAAAATAAAATACTTATCCACCCCATTGTTAACCCAACACAGGCATGCATTCAAGGAAAGATTAAAAGAAGTAAAAGGAACTCGGCAAACATAAACCCCGCCTGTTTACCAAAAACATCACCTTCAGCATTTCTAGTATTGAAGGCACTGCCTGCCCAGTGACACTTGTTTAACGGCCGCGGTATCCTGACCGTGCAAAGGTAGCATAATCATTTGTTCCCTAAATAGGGACTTGTATGAATGGCCACACGAGGGTTTAACTGTCTCTTACTTCCAATCAGTGAAATTGACCTTCCCGTGAAGAGGCGGGAATACTACAATAAGACGAGAAGACCCTATGGAGCTTTAATTAACTAACCCAAACTCATGGACATTACTCACCTACAAGGTATAATACTCTACCATAGTTATGAGTTAGCAATTTAGGTTGGGGTGACCTCGGAATATAAAAAAACTCCCGAGTGATTAAAATTCTAGACTTACCAGTCAAAATGTAACATCACTTATTGATCCAATAATTTTTGATCAACGGAACAAGTTACCCTAGGGATAACAGCGCAATCCTATTCAAGAGTCCATATCGACAATAGGGTTTACGACCTCGATGTTGGATCAGGACATCCTAATGGTGCAGCAGCTATTAAGGGTTCGTTTGTTCAACGATTAAAGTCCTACGTGATCTGAGTTCAGACCGGAGTAATCCAGGTCGGTTTCTATCTATTATGTAACTTCTCCCAGTACGAAAGGACAAGAGATGTAAGGCCCACCTTACAGAGGTGCCTTAAAACTAATAGATGAAATCAACTTAATCTAACCAGTTTATCTCCTCACAAGCCCAAGAAAAAGGGCTTTGTTAGGGTGGCAGAGCCCGGTAATTGCGTAAAACTTAAACCTTTATTCTCAGAGGTTCAATTCCTCTCCCTAACAAAATGTTTTTTATTAACATTATTTCCCTCATTATCCCCATTCTTCTCGCCGTAGCCTTCCTCACCCTCATCGAACGAAAAACTCTAGGCTATATACAACTTCGAAAAGGACCCAACATCGTAGGACCCTACGGCCTCCTCCAACCAATTGCAGATGCAGTAAAACTCTTCACAAAGGAGCCATTACGACCGCTCACTTCCTCTATATCAATATTTATTCTAGCACCCATTCTGGCTCTATCACTAGCCCTAACTATATGAATTCCTCTTCCAATACCCTATCCACTTATCAACATAAACTTAAGCGTACTATTCATACTAGCCATATCAAGCCTCGCCGTATACTCTATCCTCTGATCAGGGTGAGCCTCAAACTCTAAATATGCTCTAATCGGAGCCCTTCGAGCCGTAGCCCAAACAATCTCATATGAAGTAACACTAGCAATCATCCTCCTATCAGTCCTGCTAATAAACGGGTCATTTACACTATCCACACTAATCATTACCCAGGAACATATATGACTAATCTTCCCAGCTTGACCTCTAGCTATAATATGATTTATTTCTACCCTAGCAGAAACAAATCGAGCCCCCTTCGACCTGACTGAAGGTGAATCAGAACTAGTCTCCGGATTTAATGTAGAATATGCAGCAGGCCCTTTCGCCCTATTCTTCCTAGCAGAATATGCAAATATTATCATAATAAATACTCTCACAACAATTCTATTCTTCGGAGCATTTCACAATCCACTTATACCAGAACTCTACTCCATTAACTTTACTATTAAAACTCTTTTATTAACTATTTGTTTCCTATGAATTCGAGCATCATACCCTCGATTCCGCTATGATCAATTAATACATTTACTATGAAAAAACTTCTTACCTCTAACTTTAGCCTTATGCATATGACACGTTGCCCTACCGATTATTACCGCGGGCATTCCACCTCAAACATAAGAAATATGTCTGATAAAAGAGTTACTTTGATAGAGTAAATAATAGAGGTTTAAACCCTCTTATTTCTAGAATAATAGGCCTCGAACCTAATCTTAAGAATTCAAAGATCTTCGTGCTACCAAATTTACACCATATTCTACAGTAAGGTCAGCTAAATTAAGCTATCGGGCCCATACCCCGAAAATGTTGGTTTATACCCTTCCCGTACTAATAAAACCTCCTATCCTCATTATCATTATAACAACCATTATGACCGGAACTATAATTGTTATACTAAGCTCACACTGATTACTAATCTGAATTGGGCTTGAAATAAACATACTAGCCATTATCCCTATTCTCATAAAAAAATACAACCCACGAGCTATAGAAGCTTCTACAAAATATTTTCTCACACAAGCTACCGCCTCAATATTACTAATAATAGGGGTCACTATTAACCTCCTCTACTCTGGCCAATGAGTGGTCTCAAAAATTTCAAACCCCATCGCATCTATTACAATAACTATCGCCCTAACAATAAAACTAGGACTATCTCCATTCCATTTCTGAGTCCCCGAAGTAACACAAGGAGTCTCACTTATATCAGGAATAATTCTGCTAACATGACAAAAAATCGCACCCATATCTATTCTTTATCAAATCTCCCCGTCAATTAACACTAAACTCCTTATACTAATAGCCCTCACATCCATACTAGTAGGAGGCTGAGGCGGACTAAATCAGACTCAACTTCGAAAAATTATAGCATACTCCTCCATTGCCCACATGGGTTGAATAGCCGCAATCATTACCTACAACCCTACAATAATGATCCTAAACTTAATTTTATATATCCTAATGACACTATCAACCTTCATATCATTTATATTAAACTCATCCACCACAACTCTATCATTATCCCACATATGAAATAAATTCCCCCTATTCACCCCTATTATCCTAATCTTAATACTATCCCTAGGAGGACTACCCCCATTATCTGGCTTCATCCCCAAGTGAATAATTATTCAAGAACTAACAAAAAATAACATAATCATCGTCCCAACATTAATAGCCATCACTGCCCTACTCAACCTGTATTTCTACCTACGACTCACATACAGCACCGCACTTACCATATTTCCATCCATAAACAACATGAAAATAAAATGACAATTTGAACACACAAAAAAGACAACTCTACTACCCCCCTTAATTATTATTTCAACTATAATACTCCCACTAACACCTATATTATCAATCCTGGACTAGAGGTTTAGGTTAGACTAGACCAAGAGCCTTCAAAGCTCTAAGCAAGTGTTATACACTTAACCCCTGATCAAAATACTCTTAAGGGTTGCAAGAATTTATCTTACATCAATTGAATGCAAATCAAATACTTTAATTAAGCTAAACCCTCCTAGATCGGTGAGCTTTTATCTCACGAAATTTTAGTTAACAGCTAAATACCCTAACAACTGGCTTCAATCTAGCTTCTCCCGCCGCGTAGGAAAAAAAGGCGGGAGAAGCCCCGGCGGCGTCTAGGCTGCTTCTTTGAATTTGCAATTCAATGTGAAAGATTCACCACAGAGCTTGGCAAAAAGAGGACTTAAACCTCTATTCTTAGATTTACAGTCTAATGCTTTTATCAGCCATTTTACCTATGTTCATCAACCGATGATTATTCTCCACTAATCACAAAGATATTGGTACTTTATACTTATTATTTGGAGCATGAGCTGGCATAGTAGGCACTGCCCTGAGCCTTCTCATCCGAGCTGAACTAGGTCAGCCCGGTACTTTACTAGGCGACGACCAGATTTACAATGTTGTAGTAACAGCTCATGCTTTCGTAATGATCTTTTTTATAGTTATACCTATTATAATTGGAGGTTTTGGAAATTGACTAGTACCATTAATAATTGGTGCTCCAGACATGGCATTTCCCCGAATAAATAATATGAGCTTCTGGCTTCTTCCCCCATCTTTTCTTCTATTATTAGCATCCTCTATGGTAGAAGCAGGTGCAGGAACAGGATGAACTGTATACCCCCCACTGGCTGGTAATCTAGCCCATGCAGGAGCATCAGTTGACCTTACAATTTTCTCCTTACATCTAGCTGGAATCTCTTCAATTCTAGGGGCAATCAATTTCATTACTACTATCATCAACATAAAACCCCCTGCAATGTCCCAGTACCAAACTCCTCTATTTGTATGATCAGTATTAATTACAGCAGTTTTACTTCTATTATCACTACCTGTACTAGCTGCTGGAATTACAATACTTTTAACAGACCGAAATCTTAACACAACATTTTTCGATCCTGCTGGAGGAGGAGATCCTATTTTATATCAACACTTATTTTGATTTTTCGGACATCCTGAGGTTTATATCCTAATCCTACCTGGATTCGGAATGATCTCTCATATTGTCACTTATTATTCAGGGAAAAAAGAACCCTTTGGTTATATGGGAATAGTATGGGCAATAATATCTATTGGATTTCTAGGCTTTATTGTATGAGCTCACCACATATTTACCGTAGGGATAGATGTAGATACGCGAGCATACTTCACATCTGCCACTATAATTATTGCTATTCCAACAGGAGTGAAAGTATTTAGTTGATTGGCAACACTTCACGGAGGTAACATTAAATGATCCCCAGCCATACTATGGGCCCTAGGGTTTATTTTCTTATTCACAGTGGGTGGATTAACAGGAATTGTCCTGGCCAACTCGTCTTTAGATATTGTTCTTCATGATACATACTACGTTGTAGCCCATTTTCACTACGTGCTTTCAATAGGAGCGGTATTTGCCATCATGGGTGGATTTGCTCATTGATTTCCCTTATTCTCAGGCTACACCCTTAATGACACCTGAGCAAAAATTCACTTTACAATTATGTTTGTAGGGGTAAATATAACCTTTTTCCCTCAACACTTCCTAGGTTTATCAGGGATGCCTCGTCGATACTCTGACTATCCAGATGCATATACCACCTGAAATACTATCTCTTCTATAGGCTCATTTATCTCACTTACAGCAGTGATACTTATAATCTTTATAATCTGAGAGGCCTTTGCATCTAAACGAGAAGTAGCAATAGTAGAACTTACTACAACCAATATTGAATGATTACATGGATGCCCTCCCCCATACCACACATTCGAGGAACCTACATATGTGATCCAAAAGTAAGAAAGGAAGGAATCGAACCCCCTAAAACTGGTTTCAAGCCAATCCCATAACCATTATGTCTTTCTCAATCAGGAGGTATTAGTAAAATATTACATGACTTTGTCAAAGTCAAATTATAGGTGAAACTCCTATATACCTCTATGGCGTACCCATTTCAACTCGGATTACAGGACGCAACCTCCCCTATTATAGAGGAGCTACTTCACTTTCATGACCATACACTAATAATTGTGTTTTTAATCAGCTCTTTAGTTCTCTATATTATTTCATTGATACTAACCACAAAATTAACCCATACAAGCACAATAGACGCACAAGAAGTAGAAACAGTATGAACCATTTTACCAGCCATTATTCTGATCCTAATCGCACTGCCTTCTCTCCGAATCCTTTATATAATAGACGAAATTAACAATCCATCTTTAACTGTAAAAACAATAGGCCATCAATGATACTGAAGCTACGAATATACCGACTATGAAGATTTAAATTTTGACTCTTACATAATCCCAACACAAGAATTAAAACCAGGAGAACTTCGATTATTAGAAGTAGACAACCGAGTTGTTCTTCCAATAGAAATAACAGTCCGAATACTTGTCTCTTCAGAAGACGTTCTACACTCATGAGCCGTTCCATCATTAGGATTAAAAACTGACGCTATCCCGGGACGACTAAACCAAACTACCCTCATAGCTATACGGCCAGGGCTGTATTATGGTCAATGCTCTGAAATCTGCGGATCTAATCACAGCTTTATACCTATTGTTCTTGAAATAGTCCCTTTATCTTACTTTGAAACCTGATCTGCCTTAATGGTATAATCTAAACTAGCCCTACCCATTAAGAAGCTATAAAGCATTAACCTTTTAAGTTAAAGACTGGGAGTTTTAACCTCCCCTTAATGAAATGCCACAGCTAGATACATCCACTTGATTTATCACAATCTTTTCAATGCTTCTTACCCTTTTTATCTTATTTCAACTAAAAGTTTCAAAACACAATTACCCAGAGAATCCTATAACCAAAACCACCAAAACTACTAGCCAACATATTCCCTGAGAAAACAAATGAACGAAAATCTATTCGCCTCTTTCGCTGCCCCCTCAATAATAGGCCTTCCTATTGTAATACTGATCATTATATTTCCCTCTATTTTATTTCCATCGCCCAACCGTCTAATTAATAATCGACTAATTTCCATTCAACAATGACTAATTCAATTAACATCAAAACAGATATTAGCTATTCACAACCAAAAAGGACAAACCTGGGCTCTTATACTAATATCACTAATTCTATTCATCGGCTCAACTAACTTACTCGGACTTTTACCTTACTCATTCACACCCACAACACAACTCTCTATAAACCTCGGAATAGCAATCCCCTTATGAGCAGGAACGGTAGTTACCGGCTTTCGCTATAAAACCAAAGCATCCCTAGCACATTTCCTACCTCAAGGTACTCCTCTCCCTCTAATTCCCATATTGGTGATTATCGAAACTATTAGTCTATTTATTCAACCCGTGGCCTTAGCCGTTCGATTAACCGCCAACATTACTGCAGGACATCTCTTAATACACCTGATCGGAGGTGCTACCTTAGTCCTTATTAATATTAGTACCACCACGGCTTCTATTACCTTTATTATTTTAATTCTACTAACCATCCTGGAATTTGCCGTTGCCTTAATTCAAGCTTATGTTTTTACCTTGCTAGTAAGTCTTTACTTACACGACAACACCTAATGACCCACCAAACCCATGCCTACCATATAGTTAATCCAAGCCCATGACCACTAACAGGAGCCCTCTCCGCCCTCCTTATAACATCGGGCCTTATTATATGATTTCACTATAACTCAATATCTCTACTAATATTAGGATTCACAACTAATCTATTAACCATATACCAATGATGACGAGATGTGATTCGAGAAAGTACATTCCAGGGCCATCATACTCCTATTGTACAAAAAGGGTTACGGTACGGAATAGTCCTATTCATCGTGTCAGAAGTATTTTTCTTTGCGGGCTTCTTCTGAGCTTTCTATCACTCCAGCCTAGCTCCTACCCCCGAACTCGGGGGTTGTTGACCTCCCACAGGCATTATCCCTCTTAATCCATTAGAAGTCCCCTTACTCAATACCTCAGTCCTCTTAGCCTCCGGAGTATCTATTACTTGAGCCCATCATAGCTTGATAGAAGGCAATCGCAAACATATGCTTCAAGCTCTATTCATTACGATCTCTCTAGGCGTATATTTTACACTACTACAAGCCTCCGAATATTATGAAACATCATTCACAATTTCCGACGGAGTATATGGATCTACCTTTTTTATTGCCACTGGATTTCACGGACTACACGTAATTATTGGCTCCACATTCCTTATCGTATGTTTTCTTCGACAACTATACTACCATTTTACATCCAACCATCATTTTGGATTTGAGGCTGCTGCATGATACTGACACTTTGTTGATGTAGTTTGACTATTCTTATATGTCTCTATTTACTGATGAGGATCCTACTTCTTTAGTATAGTAAGTACAATTGACTTCCAATCAATCAGCTTCAGATCAACCTGGAAAGAAGTAATAAACATAATACTGACTTTAATAACTAATGTAACCCTTGCATCTTTACTTGTACTAATTGCATTCTGACTCCCACAACTAAACATTTACGCAGAAAAAGCAAGTCCCTACGAATGCGGCTTTGATCCTTTGGGATCCGCACGCTTACCCTTCTCTATAAAATTCTTCCTGGTCGCTATCACATTCCTACTTTTCGACCTAGAAATCGCACTCCTACTTCCACTCCCATGAGCATCACAAACTAATAAGCTGACAACAATACTTATTATAGCACTTCTTCTAATCTCTCTTCTAGCTGCAAGTCTAGCATATGAGTGAACTGAAAAAGGACTAGAATGAACTGAATATGATAATTAGTTTAAACCAAAAACAAATGATTTCGACTCATTAGATTATGATTTAATTCATAATTATCACATGTCCATAGTATACATCAATATCTTTCTGGCATTCATTCTCTCCCTGATAGGTATACTTATCTACCGATCCCATCTAATATCTTCGTTGCTATGTTTAGAAGGAATGATATTATCACTATTTGTTATAATATCTATAACCATTCTTAATAACCATTTTACACTAGCCAGTATGATGCCAATCGTATTACTAGTATTTGCCGCCTGTGAAGCAGCACTGGGACTGTCTCTACTAGTTATAGTATCTAATACTTACGGGACTGACTATGTACAAAATCTGAACCTCTTACAATGTTAAAAATTATTATCCCTACTACTATATTAATTCCCCTAGTATGAATATCAAAGTCTAGTATAATCTGAATTAACACAACAGTATATGGTTTACTAATCAGCTTGATCAGCCTATCCTACTTAAATCAACCAACTGATAATACTTTAAACTTCTCCTTAGTATTTTTCTCTGACTCATTATCAGCACCATTACTAGCACTTACAACATGACTTCTACCCCTCATGCTTATAGCAAGCCAATCTCATCTATCAAAAGAACCCTTGATCCGAAAAAAACTTTATATCTCAACGCTGATTTTTCTACAATTATTCTTAATCATAACCTTCACCGCCTCTGAATTTATCTTATTTTATATTCTATTTGAAGCAACACTGATCCCAACCCTTATCATTATTACCCGATGAGGAAATCAGACTGAACGACTAAACGCAGGTCTTTATTTCTTATTCTACACCTTAATAGGGTCTCTTCCACTTTTAGTAGCCCTCCTTTATATCCATAATTCTATGGGTTCTCTAAACTTTCTCATAGTTCAATACTGAATCCAAGCCCTACCAAACTCCTGATCTAACGTTCTCTTATGATTGGCATGTATAATAGCATTTATAGTAAAAATACCTCTGTATGGCCTCCACTTGTGACTACCAAAGGCACACGTGGAGGCCCCTATTGCTGGTTCCATAGTGCTTGCCGCTGTACTTCTAAAACTAGGAGGCTACGGCATAATACGAATTACAACCCTACTAAATCCCCTAACCAACTTTATAGCATATCCTTTTATAATATTATCTCTATGGGGCATAATCATAACAAGTTCCATCTGTCTTCGCCAAACAGACTTAAAATCTCTAATCGCATACTCTTCAGTTAGTCATATAGCACTAGTTATTGCAGCAATCCTTATTCAAACACCATGAAGTTATATAGGCGCAACAGCCCTAATAATTGCCCATGGTTTAACATCATCCCTACTATTCTGCCTAGCTAACTCAAACTATGAACGAGTCCATAGCCGTACTATAATTCTCACACGAGGACTTCAAACTCTTCTTCCCCTAATAGCAGCTTGATGACTATTAGCAAGCCTTACAAATCTGGCTCTCCCCCCAACAATTAATCTTATTGGAGAACTTTTCGTAGTAATAGCTTCATTCTCATGATCTAATATCACAATTATCCTAATAGGAATCAACATCACCCTCACCGCCCTATACTCACTCTACATGCTAATCACCACACAACGAGGTAAATATTCTCATCACATCAAAAACATCAAACCATCATTCACACGAGAAAACACCCTAATAGCCTTACACCTTCTACCCCTACTACTTTTATCTCTTAACCCTAAGATCATCCTTGGCCCCATTTACTGTAAGCATAGTTTAACAAAAACATTAGATTGTGAATCTAACAATAAAAGCTCAAACCTTTTTGCTTACCGAAAAAGTACTGCAAGAACTGCTAATTCATGCTCCCATATATAAAAATATGGCTTTTTCAACTTTTATAGGATAGAAGTAATCCATTGGTCTTAGGAACCAAAAAATTGGTGCAACTCCAAATAAAAGTAATAAATATACTTACCTCGTGTATAATTACAGTCCTAATTATTCTTACTTTGCCTATTTTTATAACTTTCACTAAGTTATACAAAAACAAACTATATCCACATTATGTAAAAACCGCTACCTCTTACGCATTTATAATTAGCATAATCCCTACAATAACATTTATTTATTCAGGACAGGAAACAATTGTTTCAAACTGACACTGAATAACAATCCAAACCATAAAATTATCCATGAGCTTTAAACTAGACTATTTCTCAATAATCTTTATGCCTGTAGCCCTTTTCGTTACATGGTCAATTATAGAATTCTCCATATGATATATACACTCCGATCCTCATATTAACCGGTTTTTCAAATATCTACTCATATTCCTCATCACTATAATAATCCTAGTCACTGCAAACAACATATTTCAGCTGTTCATCGGCTGAGAGGGAGTCGGTATTATATCATTCCTTCTCATTGGGTGGTGATACGGCCGAACCGACGCAAATACAGCCGCCCTACAAGCTATCCTCTACAACCGTATTGGAGACGTAGGATTCATCATAACTATAGCATGATTCTTGCTAAACCTAAATACATGAGACTTTCAACAAATTTTCATTACAATAAATAATAACCTAAATCTACCAATACTTGGCCTTCTACTAGCAGCTACCGGCAAATCTGCCCAATTTGGCTTACACCCATGACTTCCTTCAGCCATGGAAGGTCCTACCCCAGTATCCGCCCTACTTCACTCTAGCACAATAGTTGTAGCAGGGGTATTTTTACTCATCCGCTTCCACCCACTAATAGAACAAAATCAAACTATTCAAACCCTTACTCTATGCTTAGGGGCTATCACTACACTATTTACTGCAGTCTGCGCTCTAACACAAAATGATATCAAAAAAATTGTAGCATTCTCTACCTCAAGCCAACTAGGCTTAATAATAGTAACAATCGGCATCAACCAACCCTACCTAGCCTTTCTACATATCTGCACTCATGCATTCTTTAAAGCTATACTATTTTTATGCTCGGGATCAATCATTCACAGCCTTAATGATGAACAAGATATTCGAAAAATAGGAGGCCTATTTAAAGCGCTCCCCTTCACTACAACTTCCCTAATCATCGGGAGCCTCGCACTAACAGGCATACCTTTCCTTACAGGATTCTACTCCAAAGACTTAATCATCGAATCTGCTAACACGTCGAATACCAACGCCTGAGCCCTCTTAATCACGCTCGTTGCCACATCCTTAACCGCTGCCTACAGTACCCGAATTATATTCTTTGCACTACTAGGTCAACCCCGCTTCTCCCCTATAATCTTTATCAACGAGAACAATCCTCTCCTAATTAACTCCATTAAACGACTACTTATTGGAAGTGTATTTGCAGGATACATTATCTCCCACAGCATTACACCTACCACCATCCCACAGATAACTATGCCTCATTATCTAAAAATAACAGCCCTTACGGTGACCCTCTTAGGTTTCATCCTGGCATTAGAACTAAACCTCACTACACAAGGACTCAAATTCAACTACCCCTCTAATTACTTTAAATTCTCCAGTCTCCTCGGCTACTACCCGACCATCATGCACCGCCTCACACCTAAAGCAAGTCTAACCATCAGCCAAAAATCAGCATCCACACTCTTGGACTCTATCTGACTAGAAAGCATCTTACCCAAATCAATCTCATACTTTCAGATTAAATCGTCTATTCTCATTTCAAACCAAAAAGGTCTTATTAAACTCTACTTCCTATCATTCATACTAACTATAATTCTTAGTCTACTAATCCTTAGTTACCACGAGTAACCTCCATAATAACCAATACACCAATCAGCAATGATCAACCCGTAACAATCACCAACCAAGTACCGTAACTATATAAAGCTGCAATACCCATGGCTTCTTCACTAAAAAACCCAGAGTCACCTGTATCATAGATTACTCAATCCCCTATTCCATTAAACTTTAATACTACCTCCACTCCATCATCTTTTAAAATATAACAAGCAGTTAACAACTCAGACAGCAAGCCAGTAATAAAAGCCGCTAGTACAGCCTTATTTGAAACCCACACCTCAGGATATTGCTCAGCGGCCATGGCAGTTGTATAACCAAATACCACCAACATACCCCCCAAATAGATTAAAAATACTATTAACCCTAAAAAAGATCCCCCAAAATTCATAATAATCGCACAACCAATACCACCGCTAATAATCAATACAAGCCCACCATAAATAGGAGACGGTTTAGTGGCAAAACCCACAAAACTCATCACAAAAACGACACTTAAAATAAATACAATGTATGTTATCATTATTCCTACATGGAATCTAACCATGACTAATGACATGAAAAATCATCGTTGTATTTCAACTACAAGAACATTAATGACCAACATTCGAAAAACCCATCCATTAATTAAAATTATTAATAACTCATTCATTGACCTCCCAGCACCATCTAACATCTCCACTTGATGAAATTTCGGATCCTTGCTAGGGGTATGCTTAATTCTACAGATTCTAACAGGTTTATTTTTAGCTATACACTACACATCGGATACTGCCACAGCCTTTTCATCAGTTACTCACATCTGCCGAGACGTTAACTATGGCTGAATTATCCGCTACATACATGCGAACGGCGCCTCTATATTCTTTATCTGCTTATTTATACATGTGGGGCGAGGCCTATACTATGGATCTTATATATTCATAGAAACATGAAACATCGGAGTCGTACTGTTACTCGCAACTATAGCTACAGCATTCATAGGCTATGTATTACCATGAGGACAGATATCATTTTGAGGAGCAACTGTAATCACCAATCTCCTCTCCGCTATCCCCTACATCGGTACTAATCTAGTAGAATGAATCTGAGGTGGTTTCTCAGTGGACAAAGCAACCCTAACACGATTCTTTGCATTTCACTTTATTCTTCCATTCATTATCGTAGCCCTAGCAATAGTACATCTCCTATTCCTACACGAAACCGGATCTAATAACCCCTCAGGAATCACATCAGACTCAGACAAAATTCCATTCCACCCTTATTATACAATCAAAGACATCCTAGGAGCCTTACTCCTACTTCTAATCTTAATGACACTAGTTTTATTTTCACCAGACCTGTTAGGAGACCCAGACAACTATACCCCTGCTAACCCCCTTAACACCCCTCCACATATTAAACCCGAATGGTATTTCCTATTCGCCTACGCTATCCTACGATCCATTCCTAATAAACTAGGAGGTGTACTCGCCCTAGTATTCTCTATTCTAATCCTAATATTCGTTCCCCTTCTCCACACATCTAAACAACGCAGCATAATATTTCGACCGCTCAGCCAATGCCTATTTTGACTTCTAACTGCCGATCTCCTTACTCTAACATGAATCGGAGGGCAACCAGTAGAACACCCCTTCATTATCATTGGGCAAATCGCTTCTATCCTATACTTTACCATCTTATTGATTCTAATACCAACAATCAGCATTATCGAAAATCGCCTCTTAAAATGAAGAGTCTTTGTAGTATAACTATTACCTTGGTCTTGTAAACCAAAAATGGAGAGTAGCTTTTCTCCCTAAGACTCAAGGAAGGAGCTCCTGCTCCACCATCAGCACCCAAAGCTGAAATTCTTCTTAAACTATTCCTTGACACCACCCACATTCATATATTACAACAACTCCACTGTGCTATGCCAGTATCTCCGCCCCCCTATGTACGTCGTGCATTAATGGCTTGCCCCATGCATATAAGCATGTACATATTATTATATCCTTACATAGGACATATTTACTTAACTCCAATGGTATTTTGATCTACAACAGTAATGGAATGCATATCACTTAGTCCAATAAGGGATTAATCACCATGCCTCGAGAAACCATCAATCCTTGCTTGTAATGTCCCTCTTCTCGCTCCGGGCCCATATCAACGTGGGGGTTTCTATCATGGAACTATACCTGGCATCTGGTTCTTACCTCAGGGCCATGATTCCGTTCACTCCAATCCTACTAATTCTCTCAAATGGGACATCTCGATGGACTAATGACTAATCAGCCCATGATCACACATAACTGTGGTGTCATGCATTTGGTATCTTTTAATTTTTAGGGGGGAATCTGCTATCACTCAGCTATGACCGCAACGGCACTAACTCTAACTTATCTTCTGCTTTCAGGGAATATGCCCGTCGCGGCCCTAATGCAGTCAAATAGTATGTAGCTGGACTTATTCATTATCATATATCAACTTCGCGCATAAATCAAGGTGCTATTCAGTCAATGGTTTCAGGACATATGGTTTTAAGGCGTACACGTACGTACACGTGCGTACACGTACGTACACGTACGTACACGTGCGTACACGTACGTACACGTACGTACACGTGCGTACACGTACGTACACGTGCGTACACGTGCGTACACGTGCGTACACGTGCGTACACGTGCGTACACGTACGTACACGTGCGTACACGTACGTACACGTGCGTACACGTACGTACACGTACGTACACGTGCGTACACGTGCGTACACGTGCGTACACGTGCGTACACGTACGTACACGTGCGTACACGTGCGTACACGTACGTACACGTGCGTACACGTACGTACACGTACGTACACGTGCGTACACGTACGTACACGTGCGTATACATGTAAGACATTAAGTTAACTTACACCAAACCCCCCTTACCCCCCGTAAACTCATGCTATCCATTATATACTTATCTATGCCCTGCCAAACCCCAAAAACAGGACTAAGTACATACAATATTCACGAGCTTTATTCGAATTATATACAAATGCATTGCTACTCTAGTTAACTTAATACAACGATCTTACACATATTTTATCTTATAGGTTATCTATAGATAGCATCTCTTTTTTTTTTCCTCCCACTTTTATCTTGTACTATATATATTAGCATTGACTACAATTTCAGTATAA